GTTAGTAAAGTTCCAACGAAAACCGCCCAATTGAAGGAAATGCCAGAATTTTACATTTCTAGGATCAACCAACTGGGGTTTTGTCGTTATAAAATATTAGATTCTATAGAAGCAATGATAAATAGATACGAATAGAGATAAATAGATACGAATAGAGCGCAAAAAGGGGGGAAATAAAAAACAAAGTATAGAAAAGTTATACAAAATTTTATACGAATCACTGCCCCCTTTTTTTATTTCCTTAATTTAATAATTTAATTTCGTTTGATTAGGGCAAAGTTACTTAAAAACCTCCGCCTTCTTTAAAATATCCCGAACAGTTCCTGTAGGCTGAGCGCCTTTTTCAAGGAAATATAGAATAGCGGGAACATTTAAACAACTTTGATTCTTTATCGGATCATAAAAACCCACTTTCCGAAGATCTCTTCCTTCTCTTCGGGATCGAACATCAATTGCAACGATTCGATAGACGGCTCATTGGGATAGATGTAAGTAAATGAAGAAGACCCCCCCTAGAAACGTATAGGAAGTTTTCTCCTCGTACGGCTCGAGAAAAAATGATTCGAGGTTTTGTCTATGTATAGAATTCTAATGAATGGCAAAAGGGTTGATAAAATCAATTAGACTAGGATTTCACTCATTTTTTTCTTCGTTCTTCCTAAAAAAAAAAGAAAAAATCATTTGTACTCATAACTCAAGTTGGATAATTCTCAAATAGCTCAAAAGAAAATCAAATCTTTAAGCAATTTATTTCATTTATTGAATGGTCTTTAACCCCCCTTTTGTTTGTCTCGTTTAAAATACAATCATCTATTTTGATTTGGATTCTTTATTCTGATCCAGTTATTGAGACAATGGAAACGGCGTTTCCTTGTTCTGGGATCCTTTTTCTTTGTTTTAAATCATTGGGTTTAGACATTACTTCGGTGCTTCTTAATCCTTCCAACAAAATGGCAGCAACATACCCCTTTTGTGATTTCTTTCTATCAAAGAATCATACGAATGGTTGATTCCCCGTGATACACTTTGAATCGAAAGAGTTTTATCAATTCCAACAAAATTTCCTTTTGAATTGAAAACTTGCCCGAATCGGATCCTTTCAATTTCTATATTGATGATATACTTACGAAGTTGTTCCAATTTATTGATTGGCATTAACCCTAGATCCTTGCCCCTGAAAGCTGAATCAATACTTTACTACTCGAGCTCCATCATGTACTATTTACATTACAACCCAACAAAAAGAGGGGTTGTAGTGGAACAGAACAAACGATGTCGGGCCAAGAGCACCTTCATTCCTATATAAAATGGCGGATGTAAGAATAAGAATCCACACCGGATCGTGTCCTTCAAGTCGCACGTTGCTTTCTACCACATCGTTTCAAACGAAGTTTTACCATAACATTCCTCTAATTTGGAGCCAGTATGGAATTGATTCAATTATGGAATCATGAATAGTCATTGGTTCAGTCGGTACATAGACATATTAATCTATACCTTTTTTCTTCTATACATAGAACATAGATGGTAAAGATTTTTCTGAAGAAATCTTAGCAAGACCCCACCTTTTATTGTATGAATGCAACTTTTTTTATAAAAAAAAAACAAACTAACAGAAATATAGAAATAACATAACTAACATAAATAACACGAATAAATGAATTCTTTTTAACCCTGCATCTTCAAGTGACTCAATAGAAGAGATTGACCCATCTGCGACTTCTTTGAATACCAAAGATTCAACTCATAAGGAATCATTCAAAATTTTTATAATCGAAAAAGTTTCCTATTTCGACATCATTATTGGAATAAAGTTTTACAGTAAAGACTACATTTGATCATCATAAAAAAAAGAGAAATATCTCTTTCTTTTCGAATTGAATCATCAATGATTTAAAGCCGATAAATAGATTGAACAAGAAACCCAATTTTTTTTTCGTGAGATGGATAAAAAAGACTGATATAAGAGAAGATTTAGGTCCTTATTCTTTCGATTCTTATTTTATTAATCAGATGAACGAGTAGGGGTTTTTCGTATCTATCAGATAGACTGAACAACTGTCACTGTTATGGATATTCACTGTTATGGATATTCTATATTAAATATTTCAATATTTAAGGGATTACATTTCTTTTTAACAAAAATGGAAAGGCTGTTGTCACTGAACGTTGTCACTGAAATAGAACGAAATCGAATAATAACAATACATATATATTACATATTAAGTTAAACTAAGCATTTCCTCATTTTATATGTATTTTTTTTGTTTAACCTGGAATTAAGTAATCTTTCTGCAATCTTGGCATAAAGTGACTAAAATATATGAATTACCCCATCTCAATCGTTACATAGATTTACAATTATTCATTAGAGCCAAACACGAAATACCTAAAAAGGTCAAAAAAACATCGGTTACATATGTAACTTGATTCGTTGTTAATGAGATTCGGACAGACACAGATATTTAAATGAATATCTCCCGTTGCTGATTAAGACCTA